ACTCAAAAATACAAGCAGTTGTGGGTTCAATGCGAAAATTGTTATGGATTAAATTATAAGAAACTTTTGAAATCACAAATTAATATTTGTGAACAATGTGGATATCATTTGAAAATGAGTAGTTCAGAGAGAATCGAAGTTTTGATCGACCCCGGTACTTGGGCTCCTATGGATGAAGACATGGTCTCCGGGGATCCCATTGGATTTCATTCGGAGGAGGAGACTTATAAAGATCGTATTGATTTTTATCAAAGAAACATAGGATTAACCGAGGCTGTTCAAACAGGCGTAGGTCAACTAAATGGTATTCCCGTAGCAATTGGGGTTATGGATTTTAAATTTATGGGGGGTAGTATGGGCTCCGTAGTCGGGGAGAAAATAACCCGTTTGATTGAGTACGCTACCAATCAATTTATACCTCTTATTATAGTGTGCGCTTCGGGGGGGGCGCGCATGCAAGAAGGAAGTTTGAGCTTGATGCAAATGGCTAAAATCTCGTCTGCCTTATATGATTACCAATCAAATAAAAAGTTATTGTATGTATCAATCCTTACATCTCCGACTACCGGCGGGGTAACAGCTAGTTTTGGTATGTTGGGAGATATTATTATTGCAGAACCAAATTCCTACATTGCATTTGCGGGTAAAAGAGTAATTGAACAAACATTGAATAAAACGATACCCGAAGGTTCACAAGCTTCTGAATATTTATTCCAGAAGGGCTTATTTGACCTAATCGTACCACGTAATCTTTTAAAAAGTGTTCTGAGTGAGTTATTTAAGCTCCACGCCTTCTTTCCCTTGAATTTCAATTCAATGCACTAGGTTCAATTATTTGTAGCAAACAAGTAGTTTGCTTATCGGAATCAAAGTAACTAAGAATGAAGTTTTCTTTGGTGACCTAAGATCTAATTGTAAAAAGAATAAAAAGTGGTGGATAACTCTTTTTTTACCTGGATTCCTGATTACTAATTAAGAAGGTCTCTATCAACAAGATAAAAACACGAGTTCTTCCTTTCGTGAAATTACGCAAATAAAACGAATTTTGTCTTAGGTATAGAATCAAATTCCAATATAGAAAAAAAATAGATGTATGGTTTTGTATCTTTCTTCATCCCCCGAAAATCCTATTTTCACTAAAAATCCCGGTTGTGCCGCATTCTAATGAATCTTTCAATAATTTGTAAGAAACTCCTATTAATATTAAATTCGAAGACAATAACAAAACACAAAGAAATGAAGAAAAATAATCAAATGGATTATCATATGTATCTTTCATGTAGATAGACGAATAAGTCCATTTTTTGCGTTCTACATTCCTTGGACTTATTCTATATACTCAATTAGATACTTATATCTGTAATAAGAATTTTCAAATTGAATGAATTCATAATAACTACGAATTCATACTAATTACAATTATTAATTATAATTAGTATAAATAATAAATATGATATTAAAAACAATAAGAACAGGTACAAATAGTAAATCGAGGTACCCATTTTATGACAACTTTCCAATTTCCCTCTATTTTTGTGCCTTTAGTAGGCCTAGTATTTCCGGCGATTGCAATGGCTTCTTTATTTCTTCATGTTCAAAAAAACAAGATTGTTTAGATCTGAGGGGACCCAATCTCATCCGTTTTTTTGAAACTTAGACTTGTAGCATAACTCATATATTTATTTCGGGAAATGAAATAAGGTAGAACATGTGATTTCTGACGAACATAAAGGAAAAAGCTCTTATGCCTGCAGAAAATGATCTATGGGTAACTTAATTCCAGCTAGTTTGAAATAGATCAGGACTGCTGGATACCCAAAATGTAAAGTTGGCGGATCTATATGTATATCTGTATATTGGGATCATAGGAAGGGTGTGTTATTATTTTAGATCTAACCAATTTGAGGAATTACTCCTAAAGGTTCCCATCAATCTAGTGCTAGTTCACATTAAACTAGTGCTAGTTGATGAAAGTTCATTCGGAAACAAAAAAGTAAAGTCAAAACCATTTTGGGTATTCTCTCAATTCCAATAAAATGCAATCGGATCAAGTATGAGTTGGCGATCAGAACATATATGGATAGAACTTATAACGGGGTCTCGAAAACTAAGTAATTTTTGCTGGGCGCTTATCGTTTTTTTAGGTTCATTAGGATTCTTATTGGTTGGAACTTCCAGTTATCCTGGTATAAATTGGATATCTTTTGTTCCGTCTCAGCAAATCCTTTTTTTTCCACAAGGGATCGTCATGTCTTTCTACGGGATCGCAGGTCTCTTTATTAGTTCCTACTTGTGGTGCACAATTTCCTGGAATGTAGGTAGTGGTTATGATCAATTCGATAGAAAGGAAGGAATGGTGTGTATTTTTCGGTGGGGATTTCCTGGAAAAAATCGTCGCATATTCCTCCGATTCCGTATAAAAGATATTCAATCCGTTAGAATAGAAGTTAAAGAGGGTATTTATGCTCGCCGTATCCTTTATATGGACATCAGAGGCCGGGGGGCTATTCCGTTGACCCGTACTGATGAGAATTTGACTCCACGAGAAATTGAACAAAAAGCCGCGGAATTGGCCTATTTCTTGCGCGTACCAATTGAAGTCTTTTGAGAAAGGGATTGGGCTGAAGAACGAATGCTTTCTCCGCAGGAGGGAAAAATACAAGAATCTTGTTTTTTCTATAACTAAGTGATACTTTAGATGCAGATAAATCATATCTTGTAAATTCTTTTCTTTTTGTCAATCGATTTTTTGATCATCACAATATCTTTCTCTCAATTATTCTATTCTTGACCATGGAAACTCCTTTGAATTTTTTTGAAATATTTGATATTTTGATAGAAAAAGAGTTCTTTACGTCTCCAAATCTCAACAATATTCATTCCTTAAAGGACTTCTTTTGTTCATTGATCGAAAGGAGACACGTGTTTTGTTTGGAATTTGATGAATTGAGATATCTGGAAACACAATTTTGTATTATTTCTTCAGTCGAATTCCAAGTGGAGTCTTAGTCTATTTCTGTATTCTTTCTAGATTCAAACAAAATCACAAAGAAAATAGATTCATAGGTTTGATACCTTGTCTAGAACTCATGTTTGGTTTGAAAGAAATATTGGATCACATAGAGTCGACAAATGGAGTGGGTTAATTAAAAATTCACAGGTTAAAAATGGCAAAAAAGAAAGCATTCACTCCTCTTTTGTATCTTGCATCTATAGTATTTCTGCCCTGGTGGATTTCTCTCTCATTTACTAAAAGTATGGAATCTTGGGTTACTAGTTGGTCGAATACGGGTCAATCCGAAAATTTTTTGAATGATATGCAAGAAAAAAGTTTTCTAGAAAAGTTCATAGAATTAGAGGAAATCCTCTTCTTGGAAGAAATGATCAAGGAATACTCGGAGACACATCTGCAAAAGCTTCCTATAGAAATCCACAAAGAAACGATCCAATTAATCAAGATACACAATGAGGATCGTATCCATACGATTTTGCACTTCTCAACAAATCTAATCTGTTTTGTTATTCTAACCGGTTATTCTATTTTAGGTAATCAAGAACTTGTTATTCTTAACTCTTGGACTCAAGAATTCCTATATAACTTAAGTGATACAGTCAAAGCTTTTTTTATTCTTTTATTAACCGATTTATGTATCGGATTTCATTCACCCCATGGTTGGGAACTAATGATTGGTTCTGTCTACAAAGATTTTGGATTTGGTCATAATGATCAAATTATATCTGGTCTTGTTTCCATTTTTCCAGTTATTCTCGATACTATTTTTAAATATTGGATTTTTCATTATTTAAATCGTGTATCTCCGTCACTTGTAGTTATTTATCATTCAATGAATGATTGATAAAAGATCCGCCGATATTAATCCAATTAGAATGTTTCTTGCTTTGTAGCTCTACAGAAGTATTAAAAACAGGCGATTTTCATACTATTTTCATAGTATACTTATACTATAGTATTCTAGTAAAATGATTCCAATAAATAGCAGAATCGTGGACAGGGAACTATAACTATACTAGAGACCTGCCAAATTTATTGTAGAAATTTTCGGATCAACGATTAGACCATGCAAACTAGAAAGACTTTTTCTTGGATAAAGGAACATATTACTCGATCTATTTCCGTATCACTCATGATATATATCATAACTCGGACATCCATTTCAAGTGCATATCCCATTTTTGCGCAGCAGGGTTATGAAAATCCACGAGAAGCGACTGGGCGTATTGTCTGTGCCAACTGCCATTTAGCTAATAAGCCCGTGGATATTGAGGTTCCACAGGCGGTACTCCCTGATACTGTATTTGAAGCAGTTGTTCGAATTCCTTATGATAAGCAAGTGAAACAAGTTCTTGCTAATGGTAAGAAAGGGGGTTTGAATGTGGGGGCTGTTCTTATTTTACCGGAGGGGTTTGAATTAGCTCCTCCCGATCGTATTTCTCCCGAGATGAAAGAAAAGATAGGCAATTTGTCTTTTCAGAGCTATCGCCCTAATAAACAAAATATTCTTGTGATAGGGCCTGTCCCCGGTCAGAAATATAGTGAAATCACCTTTCCTATTCTTTCCCCCGGCCCCGCTACTAAGAAAGATGTTCACTTCTTAAAATATCCTATATACGTAGGGGGGAATAGGGGAAGGGGACAGATTTATCCCGACGGAAGCAAGAGTAACAATACGGTTTATAATGCTACAGGGTCGGGCATAGTAAGTAAAATCATACGAAAAGAAAAAGGGGGGTATGAAATAACCATAACAGATCCGTCGGATGGACGTGAAGTGGTTGATATTATCCCTCCGGGACCAGAAGTTCTTGTTTCAGAGGGTGAATCCATAAAATTGGATCAACCATTAACGAGTAATCCTAATGTGGGTGGATTTGGTCAGGGAGATGCAGAAATAGTACTTCAAGATCCATTACGTGTCCAAGGTCTTTTGGTCTTCTTGGCATCTGTTATTTTGGCCCAAATCTTTTTGGTTCTTAAAAAG